AGGCGGCTGAATATTTATTCCAGAAGGGCTTATTCGATCTAATCGTACCACGTAATCCTTTAAAAAGCGTTCTGAGTGAGTTATTTCAGTTCCACGCTTTCTTTCCCTTGAATCAAAATTCAATAGAGCATTAAGTTCCTTTTTTATTTGTAGCAAACAAGTAGTTAGTTTATCAGAATCCAAGTAAAACTAATATGGATGGGGTTTCTTTGTTGACATAAGATCTAAATTGTAAAAAGAATCAAAAGTAGCGGATAACTCTTTTTTATCTATATTTTTGATTACTAATTAAGTTAAGAGGCCTCTATCAACAAGAAAAAAAGTGAATTCTTATTTTCGTTAAATTATAGGAAAATAAAAAATTTTTGTTCTACGTCTTACGTATGTATATAGAATCCAAATTTTGTACCTTCTATACTCACTTAGATATATACTTAGATTTATACTAATTAAACTTTGAATTCTAATATATTATTAATTATAATTTATTATATATTATTTATTATTCTAATTACTTAATAAGATAAGATATCTTTATCTTTATAAATAATAACAGGTACAAATAGTAAATTGAGGTATCCTTTATATGACAACTTTCGACTTTCCCTCTGTTTTGGTGCCTTTAGTAGGCTTAGTATTTCCGGCAATGGCAATGGCTTCTTTATTTCTTCATGTTCAAAAAAATAAGACTGTTTAGATCTGATGGACCCAACTCTCATCCATTTTTTTTTCAAAACTAAGACTTGTATTATAACGCAGATACCTATTTATTGTAAGAAGGTATAACATGCGGCGCTTCCGTCGAAAGGGGCTCTTTGACCTGTAGAAAGATGATATGGGGGTAAAGGAATTCTATCTATTTGAAAAAATCTCAGGATCGCCAGATGGCTGAACTGTAAAATCGGTACATCTTTATATATATCGATGGGATCATACGAAGGGTATGTTTTTATTTTAGATCTAACCAACTTGATAAATTACTCTTAAAGGTTTACATCAAACTAAGTACTAGTTGATGAGAGTTACTTCGGAAACAAAAAGAGTAAAGTCTAGGGTATTCTCTCAATTCCAATAAAACGAAACCAGATCAAGTATGAGTTGTCGATCAGAACATATATGGATACAACCTATAACGGGGTCGCGAAAAACAAGTAATTTATGCTGGGCCATTATCCTTTTTTTAGGTTCATTAGGATTCTTATTGGTTGGAACTTCCAGTTATCTTGGGAGAAACTTGATATCTTTATTTCCGTCTCAGCAAATCCTTTTTTTTCCACAAGGGATTGTGATGTCTTTCTATGGGATCGCGGGTCTCTTTATTAGCTCCTATTTGTGGTGCACAATTTCGTGGAATGTAGGGGGTGGTTATGATCGATTCGATAGAAAAGAAGGAATGGTGTGTATTTTTCGTTGGGGATTCCCTGGAAAAAATCGTCGCATCTTCCTCCGATTCCTTATAAAGGATATTCAGTCCGTCAGAATAGAAGTTAAAGAGGGTATTTATGCTCGCCGTGTCCTTTATATGGATATCAGAGGCCAGGGGGCCATTCCCTTGACTCGTACGGATGAGAATGTTACTCCACGGGAAATCGAACAAAAAGCTGCCGAATTGGCCTATTTCTTGCGTGTACCGATTGAAGTATTTTGAGAAATGAGCTGAGAGAATGAATGCTTTCTCAGCAGGAAGGAAAAACTAACGAATCTCCCTTTTCTATACCATAACTTAACTGAAGTTTCTTCATAACGCTCATTCTAGTCAAAGAAGACGTATACGTAACGTAACAACCACAAAACAAAACTATTTTTGTGGTCTTTTATGTGTATGGAAATCTACACAACTTAATTCAATAACAAAAAAAATAAGTAACAAATCGAAAAAATGGATTCATCCTTTCTATTTTATATCAAAGCATTTCGAAAAACATAATTTTTTTATTCCGGACTCTGAGTAGTCAGTGAAATTTTTTAAAAATATAAGATATTTGATATTGATATAATGATAGAAAAGAATATTCATTACTTAAATACTATATCTGGAAACAATATAATATTTTTTTGTTAATTCTTTGAATTCGAAGTGTATTCTTAATCTATTTCTGTATTCTTTCTACATTCAAAGACTAACTCCGAAATCACAAATAAAAAACAGCGAATAGATTAATAAGTTCGATACTTTGTAAGAGAACTCATACATGAGAGAAATATTGTATGGCGTAGAGTCAACTAATGAGGTCGGTTCATTAAAAATTCATAGACACGAAATGAAAAAATGTCAAAAAAGAAAGCATTCACCCCTCTTTTATATCTTGCATCTATAGTATTTTTGCCCTGGTGGATTTCTCTCTCATTTAATAAAAGTCTGGAATCTTGGGTTACTTATTGGTGGAATACTAGGCAATCTGAAATTTTTTTGAATGATATTCAAGAAAAGAATATTCTAGAAAATTTCATAGAATTGGAGGAAATCCTTCTTTTGGAGGAAATGATCAAGGAATACTCGGAGACACATCTACAAAACCTTCGTATAGGAATCCATAAAGAAACGCTCCAATTAATCAAGATACACAATGAGGATCATATTCATACGATTTTGCACTTCTCGACAAATATAATCTGTTTCGTTATTCTAAGCGGTTATTCTATTTTGGGTAATGAAGAACTTGTTATTCTTAACTCTTGGGCTCAGGAATTCCTATATAACTTAAGTGACACAATAAAAGCTTTTTCGATTCTTTTATTAACAGATTTATGTATCGGATTCCATTCGCCCCACGGTTGGGAACTAATGATTGGCTTTGTCTACAAAGATTTTGGATTTGCTCATAATGATCAAATTATATCTGGTCTTGTCTCTACTTTTCCAGTCATTCTAGATACTCTATTTAAATTTTGGATTTTTCGTTATTTAAATCGTGTTTCTCCGTCACTTGTAGTGATTTATCATTCAATGAATGATTAAAAAAGGATCTACGGATATTAATCCAATTCAATTCTAACGTTTCTTACTTTGTAGTTGTTTTGTAGTTGTACAGAAGCAAAGCATGTAAAATCATACTTACTCTTTATATTTCTACCCATCCGAAAGATTTATTCTATATATTAAATATTAATATTATTTATTCCAGTAAAATTATTCCAGTAAATAGCAGAATTGCGGATAGGTAACTAGGTTAGCGACCTACCAAATTTATTGTAGACATTTTTGGGCTCAATGGTTGGACCATGCAAACTAGAAAGACTTTTTCTTGGATAAAGGAACAAATAAATCGATCCATTTCCGTATCGCTCATGATATATATCATAACTCGGCCATCCATTTCAAGTGCATATCCCATTTTTGCACAGCAGGGTTATGAAAATCCACGAGAAGCGACTGGTCGTATTGTATGTGCCAATTGCCATTTAGCTAATAAGCCCGTGGATATTGAAGTTCCACAAACGGTACTTCCAGATACTGTATTTGAAGCAGTTGTTCGAATCCCTTATGATATGCAACTAAAACAAGTTCTTGCTAATGGTAAAAAGGGTGCTTTGAATGTAGGGGCTGTTCTTATTTTACCAGAGGGTTTTGAATTAGCTCCTGCCGATCGGATTTCCCCCGAGATGAAAGAAAAGATAGGCAATCTGTCTTTTCAGAGCTATCGCCCCAATAAAAAAAATATTCTTGTGATAGGCCCCGTTCCTGGTCAGAAATATAGTGAAATCACCTTTCCTATCCTTTCCCCGGACCCCGCTACTACGAAAGAGGTTCACTTCTTAAAATATCCTATATACGTAGGCGGAAACAGGGGAAGGGGTCAGATTTATCCCGACGGGAGCAAAAGTAACAATACAGTTTATAATGCTACATCAGCAGGTATAGTAGGTAAAATAATACGAAAAGAAAAAGGGGGTTATGAAATAACCATAGCGGATGCATCGGATGGACGTCAAGTGGTTGATATTATCCCTCCAGGGCCAGAACTTCTTGTTTCAGAAGGCGAATCTATCAAATTGGATCAACCGTTGACGAGTAATCCTAATGTGGGCGGATTTGGTCAGGGAGATGCAGAAATAGTACTTCAAGATCCCTTACGTGTCCAAGGCCTTTTGTTCTTCTTGGCATCTGTTATTTTGGCACAAATCTTTTTGGTTCTTAAAAAGAAACAGTTCGAGAAGGTTCAATTGTCAGAAATGAATTTCTAGACTCGCGGATTTATCGACATTGAGCTCATAACGTAAAAAGAACAAAATTTTTTTTTGACAACTCTTTATGATAAAAAATGGACATTATGAAAAGCCTTTTGCTTTTTTATACTCTTTTCTACGAGATGTCGGGAATTCCTTGTACCGCATTCCTAGTCATAGTATGTAGATTGTGAAGAAGACTTTTTACTTTTTTTTGAATCCAATTTGGGGTGGTATGATTATGTTACTATTATCACATTTCAATGTCATAAAATTCATTAATAGTATTTTCTATTCTAATTGAATGAAATTCAACTAGATACTAGACATAAGTAAGCGGGGAATAGAACGGATAAATGCGTGGAACACAAAATTATAGGGACGATTATTAATCTTCCTAGTATTCGACACAAGAAAAGGAATTTTCCACATCTCTTTCTTGTGTCGAAAGAAAAAAAAGATTATTTATCTTGTTCGTCAAAGATCACTAGTCTAAGTTTTGAATTTTTCAAGATAATATCAGAACTTTTTTAGATATATTATATATTACATAATATATATATATATAATTTTATATTATAAATTATAAAATAGAATAGTGGGCAAACAAAAGAGAGGGATATTTTTTGAGTAAATAGAACTTCTTCAATCAACTTAAAAAAATTTCCATTTTTGATGAGATACAAAAAAATACTAAGGTTTTATTCTTATTTGCGGATAGTATGTCATCTAGTAAATCGAGTGATTTCTTCTTTCTTCTAACTTTGAAAGTATCGATAGATACTATCGAGCAACGGGCGGATGGATCAATGAACTTCATTTTTCAAAAACAT